TACACAAGATTTTCCAACTTTGCTGAAGTGTCTGCATCAAAGAACTTCTGAAGATGTTCAACAAGAAGTATCTAGAGAAGAAGCTAGGCCACAACCACAGCTCCGAAGATCCGCCAGGCAACGGAAACAAAATCCTAAGTATGCCAATGCCGCATTGGGCGAAGAGAATCGAGTGATAGAGCCGTCAACATATGCAGAAGCGTCGTAGAGTGTCGAGTGGCAGAAGGCGATGGAAGAAGTATAGCCTTGAAAGAGAATCAAACTTGGGACTTAGTGGCTAAGCCCAAGGAGGTAAAAGCCATATCTTGCAAATGGGTTTATAAGGTGAAGACAGGCCAAGATGGTTCGATCGAAAGGGATAAGGCTCGCCTAGTGGCACGAGGGTTCTCACAGCAGTACGGTCTGGACTATGATGAAACTTTCAGTCCAGTGGCAAAGATTACAACCGTACGTGTCCTGCTAGCGCTTACAGCAAGCAAGTCCTCGAAGTTGTGGCAGATGGACGTGAAGAATGCTTTCTTACATGGAGAATTAGATCGAGAAATTTACATGGAGCAGCCACAAGGGTTCGAGAGTAAAGCTCACCCTGATTACGTGTGTAATTTGATAAAAGCTCTGTACGGGTTAAAGCAAGCACCAAGGGCGGTAAGATTGCTGAATTTGGATTTTTAATTCAAAGTGGATATTTAATGGCGCCTGCAGATTTCAGCCTATTTGTTAAGCTCGAGAAGGCAAGCTGGACATAGTGTTGGTATACGTGGATGATCTTATCATCACTGGAGATGACGAACAGGAAATTCGACGAACAAAGGAAAATCTATCAGTACGCTTCCAAATAAAGGAACTTGGGGAGCTCAAGCATTTTCTTGGAGGAGAGGTTTGAAGACTGAAAGGTACGCAAGTAACTCGACTGGTTGGAGAGGGGAGCGGTGAAATAAAAGGATTTTAAAAAGTGGATTCTCTCTATGAAATCGAATATTTGCCTGAAGAACAAAAGGTCCCAGTTACTGATATCCCTATATATCTATAACCTCTTATATATACCTTCTCTCGAAAAGTAAAGCAATTGGTTAGTCCCCAAAGATCTCCGAACATTAAGAAGTTCGTTCAAGCCTCCAAGTTTTACCAGTATCTTGTTCCAGCCACTGACCAAGAATACTTGGTTCTACTCTCTCTTCCAACCGCGGAAGGATTTCATTTTTTACATTTTTGAGCAGTCAGGATAGCTCTATCTTTCCATGGCAGAAAAGGTTTACCAGTGATCTCATCTCAAGCCATCAAATTCGTATTCGTCCGGGAGATGAGTGGAAGACGGCATTTAAAACAAAGGATGGATTTTACGAATGGTTGGTTATGCCTTTCGGATTATGCAACGCACCCAGTACCTTCACCATTTATGATTCCAGCCGAGAAGACAAAAAAGGAGAAATAACAATGATTATCAAGGAGAACCATCAAGTTAAAAGAAGGAAAAAAATGGGTAGTGTTGAGAGGATGAGAGGAGGTAGTTGGTCCCATATGGTGCCATTTTTAGCTCGACAGTTAGGGCTGTCCGTAAGAATCCAACGGACCCCTAATAGTTGGCTAAGGAAAAAAGAGCCAAGACCTAACCTGAGAAAAGAAATTCCGATAAGCGCCTATCTGGCTAGCAGTACCGTACCAAAAAAGGCTTTCTGGGTAGGGCAGTTGAAGCTCAGAGAGCACTTAATAAGGGAACTAACCCGCGCGAAAAAGTCCAGGGGCATAAAGCTTATCAAAGTCAGCATCGGGGAAAGCTGCCTATATCATATTATTGATGGGGAAGGGATCAAGCTGGCCAACGGGACTTTGTCAAAAGGTGGATTGAAAGATCTTATTTGGGAAGAAAAAAGGGGAGTGATACGACACGAATGTAGGATTACTTCTAATCTCGGATCTGTCAAGTTATCTCCGAATCACCCTTTCTATGGCATTCGTTCTCCGACAGCACCCCTCATCCCAACTAGTAAACTGGTGGCAATAATCACTCCTATCGCTTCTCCAATACTATTTTGGTTTTTCATTTTTATTTTGGTTAAACCCGATCCAGGCCCTTTTTTCACCCCTATTTCAAAACCTTCAGGACATATTTATATCAGATCCCTCAAATGTGGTAAGGGTCGAGATAGAAGAAAATCTTAATGAAGGGGTGAGTTGGGCGACTGGAGACGAAATGGCAAGAGTGGGGATGAGGGCTCCTTTCGTTTCAACTTTGTTTAGGGCTATCATCTTTCTATCCTGTTTAGAAAGATAGCTGCTATCAAAGAGAAGATAAATGCTATTGGCCGCTTTACTTCCCGAGAGGGACAAAGAAGAAGCAGCCATTTCACCGGTTGTCGAAAGAAGAGTACAGTAGGTCTTGGTGCTTGAGTCAGTCCGTGGTCAACAGTGGATTAGGTAGAATTGATAGCTGTTTTTGCTCCTGTTCAACTGCTAAGAAGAATAGCTTTTCTTTTCTCTAGATCGAATGCGACCTAGAAAGATTCAACTTCTCCCACAGGGCAATCAAGCCTTAGTAGTGAAGCTAGCCCATTAAATAGATCACCTATGCGTACGTTATCTAGAATAAGGAAATACCTGGCTCCAGGTAGCGAAGGTTCAAGTTCAGTTGCTCTTCCAGGAAAGGAAGCTCCATTTTGATTAGTCGTCCTATCGTAACTAAATAAGTGGTAGATCCCGAGTGCCACAGAAATGACTCTTGGAGGGCATCTAGGAATACATAGATTCTGTAATTAGTCAATATTGGTAAGCCTAAGAGAGGAAGGTCTCGAGTTATCGCTACACCCCTAAGCTAATAAGATCTTTTGTCGATACTTGATCACCAGTTAAATAGAAAGATGAAAGGGAAAGGGGGATCTATCTCTTTAAAGGGGGGAATCGATTCAAGAGGTCGTAAAGCAAAAGCAGCTTCATCTAATAGTTCAGTCCTTAGGCCGACATTAAATAGAGAGACGGGAGTGAACCAGCTCATTCCATTTCTAAGTAAGAAGAAAGGGCTGAAACGTAGGGCTTAGAGACTCTTCTCCCCAACTCTGGCAGAACGAACTGGGATCATGCACGGCTTGTTCCCAAGCATCGCAAGAGTGCCAGTACTCGGCATCACACTGGTCTTGGTTTCCCGAAAGAATTCTAACCCAAGAATGACTTTGAAGTCATCCATCACTACAATAGAAAAGTGGGCCCTTCCCCCAGGGCAATTAGATGTCAGGCCAGCATTGAGCGATGGGACCAAGGTTCTGAAAGAAATGCTATAGAGGAAGATTCAGCCTTTGAAACTGCTATTTGCAAAGTCTCGATCCCCCTTTTGATGAATTACATCCAGCCTGGGGTACTTGGTCCCATTCGCTCTATTCCCATCCGACATTCCGTATGCAACTCTATGTTCTCTGTCAATATTGATTCGCTGCTCCAGGATTCCGCTCCTAATGACCCAACCTTCTCCCTTTCAAAAGGGGGGGCGTCTACCCTTCTATATGACCAAAATGACCTTGTCACGAGCTGGACTCGAACCAGCACCTATGGGATCAAAAGAAAGACCCAGCGAACTTCCTTTTATTCAGATCGCGACTTTTAAAAAGGCCTCGTATAAGGGCTAAGAGAAGACGGGAAGGAAGATCACTAATACCAGTTAGCGCTATGGACAGATTCCCAGCCCTAAAAGGGAGGCTTGCCGATTACAATAGCATGTAAGCGGTATGGCCGGCTAACTTACGACCCAAGCTGAGTAGGAAAGAAAGCTCTTAATATAATAGCTCTCCTAAGTGCGAAAAAAGTGCAATCAAATCAAGATAAGATAGAAGGAATGGTTGATATATATTCGATAATCCCATTCATTTTTTTTCTTCGCAAATGAAATTGCGTAGAGTGGTGTTCGAGCTCACTGATGGCGCTACACTTCCTTAGTTCCCCATTCCTCATTAAATAGGGGAAATTGCGTATCTAAAGATAGAGAAAGAAAGTGGTAGACCGTTTGTTGAATTGTGAATCGAATCGTCTCTTGCAAGACATGCGAAATATAGTATGTGTTCCGTGACTGGCCTTTCTCGTGTTGTTGTCGAGCTTCACTTCTTTATGCATCTTTCTCCCATTCTTTTCGTTGGTCAACAACCAACCCAAATTCAATAGACTTCTTCACTACTCCTACAGGAAGGAATCTCTTTCTTTCCGGGAATCCTTTTTTTTAGAAAGTCGAATGAACAAAGAACTTCTTCTACTCAAGACTGTAAAGTCTTTTTGTGAAATTGCAGTGGGGGAGCAAGAGCTCTATCTAAAATACGAAGACACTGGTTCCCCAGATAAACTAATAAACCATCCCTTATTTGAATCCGCCAAGGACGTACTGCATAGTTCTCTTCGAAAGGGCATAGCTCAAATTATGACCAAAGAAAACTTGGCCCTCCCCGAGAGAATGACCCATTCTGACCTAGTGGATAAATTAATTGATACGCAAGTAATAGATCAAACCATTCTAGAACCTCTTGATCTTATGCGGATATACAATCTATTAGAGAATATGATTATTTATGATGTGAACATTCATTCCCTGTTAACCCTATTAAATGTCAGTTAGTAATCGCCAAGCCTCATTCAGTCTCATTCAACCAACTATCTTTTTGAAGCAGATAGTTCACAGTGCTCATTCTATAGATACTGTAAAAGCCAACTCATGTTTCCACTCTATTTTCATTACGAAGATGTATCACGTCAGGATCTCTTGCTCAAACCGAATCACGCCAACGTTATGGAAGTTCCTGGATCGTGTGAAATAAGAATAGTACCAAAGGCATCCTCGCCCTATGATTTCATAATCAAAAATGGAAAATTGGCTATGGAGATTCCGCGCGGTCAGAAATTCATACAGACAGAAAGGGGTTCGACAGGAAAGTCGTTTCGATCCAATCCATTCTTGGAGTCAAATAAAGACAAAGGATATGTCAGTGACCTAGCACGACAAAGCACTATCCGAGGGCATGGAATGTCTA